TGAAAATTTCTACAATAAAATTAGGTAGGTCGCTAGTATAGTTCCCTATCCACGATACTGCTATTTACTGAAAAATTGTTACTAAAATAGAAGCTATAGGAAGAAAATCCCTTGGATGTATCTAAATAGAATATAGAGAAGAAATATATATAGAAAGTATATATATAAAGATATATATTATATATATTATATAATATATATATAATATTATAATTAAAGTAAGATTTTGAATGTTTTGCTTATGTACAAAATAACAAACATTCTAATTGGATTCATGGATCATTTCATTTTTCAGTCATTCATTGAATGATAAATCACTACAAGTGACGGAGATACACGATTTAAATAACGAAAAATCCAATATTTAAAAATTGTATCGAGAATGACTGGAAAAGTGGAAACAAGACCAGATATAATTTGATCATTATGAGCAAATCCAAAATCTTTGTAGACAGAGCCGATCATTAGTTCCCAGCCGTGGGGTGAATGGAATCCTATACATAAATCGGTTAATAAAAGAATCGAAAAAGCTTTTATTGTGTCGCTTAAGTTATATAGGAATTTTTGAACCCAAGAATTAAGAATAATAAGTTCTTCATTACGTAGAATAGAATAACCACTTAGAATAACGAAACAGATTATATTTGTCGAGACGTGTAAAATCGTATGGATACGATCCTCGTTGTGCATCTTGATCAATTGGATCGTTTCTTTGTGGATTCCGATAGGAAACTTTTGTAAATATGTTTCCGGGTATTCCTTTATCATTTCGTCCAAGCGAGCGAGTTCCTCTAATTCTATGAATTTTTCTAGAATACTTTTTTCTTGGATATCAGTTAAAAAAGTTTCGGAGTTACTAATATTACACCAATTAATAACCCAAGATTCAAAACTTTTATTAAATAAAACAGAGATCCACCAGGGCAAAAAAACTATAGATGTAAGATATAGAAGGGGAATAAATGTTTTTTTTTTTTCCATTTTTTCATTTGTGAATTTTTAATGAACCCACTCCATTTATCGATTCTATATGATCTAATATTTCTATCAAGCATAAGTTCTATTACAAGGCTTCGAACCTATGAATCTATTCCCTGTTTTTTTTGTGAGTCAGTGGTTAGTCCTTGAATTTTGAAAGAATAAAAAAAAAAAAAAATAGCCAACTTTTCCCATATTCCACAGGAATAATTGAGAAAGATTTCTGAATAAAATAATATTGTGGTATGATAATCAAAAATAAGTGGCAAAAGACAGAAAGGTTATCATTCTAAGTGGTACAATCCTTTGTTTATTAAGGAGGACAAAAAAAAAGATAAAAAGAAATGTCGATTGACAAAAAAAAGGAGAGATAATTTACAAGATATGATCTATCCAGTATCAATTTCAAATATTGAAAAAAAAAAAGAGAATTTCTTTATTTTATATTTTATACCGAAATGCTTTGTTTTGATCTATGAGAGGGGTCTATTATTTAGATTTATTACTTGTTTTGTTACTGAATTTAGTGAATTTATGTACGCATAAAAAAATTTGCAGATAAAAAAGTTTCATTTTTCTAATTGTTTTGTTCCGTATATACGTATATAAAATATACGCCTTCTTTGGTTCATCAATATTGTGAAGAAATTTCAGTTAAGTTATGCTATAGAAAAAAAAAGAAGACTCTTGTATTTTTTCGCTCCTGCTAAGAAAAAACGTTCATTCTTTAGTTCATTTCAAAATCAAAACACTTCAATTGGTACACGCAAAAAGTAGGCCAATTCAGCTACTTTTTGCTCAATTTCTCGTGGAGTCAAATTCTCATCAGTACGAGTCAAAGGAATGGACCCCCGGCCCCTGATTTCCATATAAAGGACACGCCGAGCGTAAATACTCTCTTTAACTTCTATTCTAATAGACTGAATATCCTTCATAAGGAATCGGAGTAAGATGCGACGATTTTTTCCAGGAAATCCCCAGCGAAAAATACGCACTATTCCTTCTTTTCTATCGAATCGATCATAACCACTACCTACATTCCACAAAATTGTGCACCACAAATAAGAACTAATAAATAGACCGGCGATCCCATAGAAAGACATCACGATCCCTTGTGGAAAAAAAATTATTTGCTGAGACGGAAATAAAGATATCAAATTTCTGCCAAGATAACTGGAAATTCCAACCAATAAAAATCCCACTGAACCTAAAAAAAGTATAAAGGCCCAGCAGAAATTACTTGTTTTTCGAGACCCCGCTATAAGTTCTATCCATATACGTTCTGATCGCCAACTCATACTAGATCCAGTTGCTTTTTTTTTTTTTTGAAGTGGGAGACTCGCCCCAAAAAATGAATTTGACTTTCTTTTTTTTTCGAAGTAACTTTCATCAACTCGCACCATTCTGATGTGAATCTTTAGGAGGAATTCCTTAGATTAAAAAAAAAAAAGGAAGCCCCCTCCTATGATCCCCTATCTACACATATATAAAAACATTGGCTTTGCATTTATTTCAGGCATCCGACACAGTCTCGATTTATTTTCAAATAGTTCATTTACTCATATATAATATTTATATAATATTTACGCCTGCATAAGAACCCTTTCATTTTCATTTATGTTTGAGGGAACGGCCTGCATATTGTATCATATTTCTACTAAATAGATATCTGTATTATGATCCAAATCTAACTAAGTCTTGAAAAATAAAAAAGAAATGAAATCTAGCCCCATCGGGCCTAATCAGATCTAAAAAATCTTGTTTTTTTGAACATGAAGAGATAAAGAAGCCATTGCAATTGCCGGAAATACTAAGCCCACTAAAGGCACAAAAATGGAGGGTAAATTGCTGAGAATTGTCATAGAATGGGCACCTCGATTTAATATTTGTACCTGTTTAGTTTATTATATTAATTATTATATTAATAGTTTAGTTTATTATATTAATTATTTTATTATATTATTATTAGAATTAGAAAGATATCTTATAATCATTATAATTCGTATATAATTCTACTAAGTATATCTAAGTGAGTATATATAATAAAGTGCAAAGAGTGTAGAACTAACTAAATAACTTATTTCTATTTTATTTCTACATGAAATATCTATGATAATCCACTTATTTGTTATTCTTATCTTTTTTTTTTTTTGTCTTATAACTTTAATTTTAGAATTTGACTTTAATAAAAATAAAGAGTTTTTCCGCTTATAAATTCCCGAAAAATTCGTTTAGTTTATAATCCGATCGGATTAGTAAAAAGGGGGATTCCCTGGATATATATAAATATGCAAGACTCTCTATTTTCTATGCATAGGTAAGAAAAGAACATAAAATTCGTTTTATTTATTATTTACCTTGCCAGTTTTTTTTTTCACGGAAAAAAGAATTCACTTTTTTTTTCTTGTTGATGGAGGTTTCTTAATTAGTAATCAAGAATATCGGTAAAAAAAACTTATCTGCATGATTCTTTCTACAATTTGCTCTTATGTCACAAAAAAACCCATTCTTCGGATTTTGCCTTTGATTCATATCTGCTCGCCAGAAAAAAAATAATTTTTCATTTTTAACGAAATTTTTTATTTTTAACTAAATTAAATTCAATTGAATTAACTAATTTAATTAACTTAAGACTCCACTTGATTTATGATTCAAAGGAAAGAAAACGTGGAGCTGAAGTAACTCATCCAGAACGCCTTTTAAAAGATTACGTGGTACGATTGGATCGAATAAGCCCTTATGGAATAAAAATTCGGCCGATTGTGAACCTTCAGGTACTGTCTTATTCAATGTTTGTTCAATTACTCTTTTACCTGCAAATGCAATATAGGCGTTAGGTTCAGCAATAATGATATCCCCCAACATGCCAAAACTAGCTGTCACCCCACCAGTCGTAGGAGATGTAAGGATTGATACATAAAATAACTTTTTATTCGATTGATAATCATATAAAGCAGAAGATATTTTAGCCATTTGCATCAAACTCAAACTTCCTTCTTGCATGCGTGCTCCTCCGGAAGCACACACTAAAATAAGAGGTAAAAATTTATTGGTAGCATACTCGATCAAACGAGTGATTTTCTCCCCTACTACAGATCCCATACTACCCCCCATAAACTGAAAATCCATAACCCCAATTGCTATGGGAATGCCATTTAGTTGACCTGTGCCTGTTTGAACAGCCTCGGTTAATCCTGTCTTTTTTTGATAAGAATCAATACGATCTTTATAAGGTTCTTCTTCTGAATGAAATTCAATGGGATCCAGAGATACCATGTCTTCATCCATAGAATCCCAAGTGCCTGGGTCAATCGAAAGTTCAATTCTATCTGAACTATTCATTTTCAAATGATATCCACATTGTTCACAAATATTCATTCTTGACTTAAAAAATTTCTTATAATTTAACCCATAACAATTTTCGCATTGAACCCACAAATGCTTGTATTTTTGAGTTATATCGAGATCATTAGAACTTTCTCTTATAGTTAAATCGCTACCAGTCGTGCTAGTTCTTAGACTGGAACTCTGGCTTTCACTACTATTTCCACTTTCACCACAAATGTAACTATAAATGTAACTTTCACTGTAATTGTTACTACCACTAAAAATATAACTATCAATACAGACTTGAGAGCGAAGATAACTGTCAATGCAACTATTGATGTAATTATTCCAACTATATTTAGTATCATACTTATAATGATCATAGTGGGAGTCGCCACTCCTAGACCCATTATTCAGATAACTAGAATTCCAATAACTATAAAAAGAACTTTCTAGTTCATTCAGAAAAGAATGATCAGTGTCAATCTCAAAAACTTGATTTTCAATATCAAAATATATGGAATAACTGTCCCTATTACTATCCCTAACTAAAAAAGTTTCATCAGCGCTGAAATTCCGAATGTCCCTGACGCCGACTAAATGATCAACATTACTGTAACTAGAGCTGTCACTATTACTCCAACAATGGGTGTTTTTATCTGTATCTGTATCATTTAGAATCGGGTCTTCGCTTA